TGTGTCGGCTTGGCCTTTCATAAGTGGAGACAGAATAAAGCGTCCATAAAAAAGACACTTACTATCTGTTCTTGATTCAACACACTTCCACTGTAGTGTCCGAGTAGAGACTTTCACTTTCTCTCGAACCATAGTAATATTATTTTATTTGATCAGCTCATTGAATCATTTATTTCTCTTGAAATCTCTTTAGTGTTTATTTCTACACACGTCTTTTTTTAGGGGGTCTACAGCCATTATGTGGCATAGGGGTTACATCCCGTACGAAACTTAATAGTATACCACTTCTACGAATAGCTCGTAATGCTGCATCTCTTCCGAGACCAGGACCCTTTATCATAACTTCCGCTCGTTGCATACCTTGGTCTACTAATGCTCGAATAGCATTTCCCGCTGCGGTTTGAGCAGCAAAAGGAGTCCCTCTTCTTGTACCCTTGAATCCACAAGTACCGGCGGAGGACCAAGAAATTACCCGACCTCGTACATCTGTAACAGTAACAATGGTATTGTTGAAACTTGCTTGAACATGAATAACCCCTTTTGGTATTCTACGTGCACTTTTCCGTGCACTACTGCGCCCATTCCTACGTGAACCAACTTTTGGTATAGGTTTTGCCATATTTTATCATTTCATAAAGATAAGTCAGAGATATATGGATATATCCATTTCATGTCAAAAAAGATCTTCTATTTTTATTTGTTCATCGCTTTCTTTTCTTTAAGATTAGTTTCTTTTCTTTAAGATTAGTTTCTTTTCTTTAAGGAGTTCTTTTTAGAATAGAAAGTTAGAATAGAAAGATTATCCTTGTCTTTGTTTATGTCTCGGGTTGGAACAAATTACGATAATTCGTCCCCTCCTACGGATTAGTCGACATTTTTCACAAATTTTACGAACGGAAGCCCTTATTTTCATAGTTGTTATTCCTTAAATTTTTCCGAATCCACTTATTGGAAGAAAATAAGTTTCTTGAAATTTTTGAACCTTGAATTGGATACCCCCTGAAAGGAATCTTGAAGTTGAAAAAACTACCTAATCGTTCGAATCCTTGTTGCGGAGTCTATAAATTATACGCCCCCTGGTTGAATCATAAGCGCTTACTTCACTTTTGTTGGCTCTATCCCACGGTGGTATACGTATAAAACTCGATCGGATCCTTCCTGTTCCTGAAACATAACCTAGAATCAGATCTTCATTATCTAAAGGAATCTGGAGTGTACGTGATTCACTAATTAAACCTCTATGAATCTATTTTTGTTCTTTTATTACAGGTAAAACTTCTTTGACGTATCAACTACCGTAGGGCAGAAGGAGTTCTATTAGACAACCCGTGCTTTTTTTCTTTTTTTTTCACAAATGGAAAATTTCGGATACAATTCGGATATCAGACAGATTACCATATATAACACAAAATTTCTCCTCCGATTCCTTCTAGTCGAGCCTCCCGGTCTGTCATTATACCCCGAGAAGTAGAAAGAATTACAATCCCCATCCCGCCTAAAATTCTAGGAATTTGTTGATAGTTAGAATAGATTCGTAGACCGGGTCGACTGATCCGTCGTAAATTTAAAATAGTTCTATAGGGTCCTTTCCTATTCCTTCTATGTCGTAGGGTTAAAACCAAAAAATATTTGTTGCTTTCCCGATGTTTCCTTACGTTATCGATAAAACCTTCTCGTAAAAGTATTTTAACAATGTTTTCAGTGATGTTAGTAGATCCTATTCGAACCGTTCCTTTTCTATTCATGTCAGCATTTCGTATAGAGGTTATTATGTCAGCAATAGTGTCTTTACCCATGGTAAACTAAAATTATTGTTGCTCCCGAATTTTGATATAACCAACATGTTCTTTTTTTTTTACTTAGTAAAGGTATATACGTGAGACACAATCTACTAATTAATCTATGCCATTTAAATACTCTAATTTAAATACTATAACTATATTGAGGTCTCGTCTTATAATACCTCAGGAGCTAATGAAACTATTTTAGTGAAATTTAACTGTCTCAATTCCCGAGCGATCGCACCAAAAATTCGAGTTCCTTTTGGATTTCCTTCTTGATCAATGACAACTGCAGCATTGTCATCATATCGTATTATCATACCGTTGTCGCGTTTGAGTTCTTTACAAGTACGTACAATTACAGCTCTGATCACTTCTGATCTTTCTAGAGGTGTATTTGGTACTGCTTCCTTGATCACAGCAACAATAACGTCACCAATATGAGCATATCGGCGATTACTAGCTCCTATGACTCGAATACACATTAATTCTCGGGCCCCGCTGTTATCTGCTACATTCAAATGGGTCTGAGGTTGAATCATTTTTTTAATCTCTTCTTTCAATGTAACAAAGGACGAAGAAAAAAAGAAATATTGTTTGTCAAAAAAAGAGGAAACCCGCAATTTTTTTTTTAGTCCCAAGACTTCTTTCCTTTGGTTCTATATTCCTATCCTGAAATAATGAATTGAGTTTTTATAGGCATTTTGGACGCCGCTATTGAAATAGCCTTTCTTGCTATATTTTCGGCTACTCCGCTCATTTCATAAAGTATTCTGCCCGGTTTAACGACAGCTACCCAATACTCGGGAGATCCTTTCCCCGAACCCATACGTGTTTCTGTAGGTCTTACCGTAACTGGTTTGTCTGGAAATATACGTACCCATATTTTTCCACCACGGCGTACATTTCGTGTCATTGCGCGGCGCCCCGCTTCTATTTGTCTAGAAGTAATCCAAGCGGGTTCAAGTGCTTGAAGAGCATATCTACCGAAACAAATGCGATTACCTCGATAAGATATTCCTTTCATTCTTCCTCTATGTTGTTTACGAAATCTGGTTCTTTTTGGGTTATAGTTGATGGTTGTTTATCAATTCCATCTCTACTACAGAACTGGACATGAGAGTTTCTTCTCATCCAGCTCCTCGCGAACAAAAAAAAAATGACTAAAAAATATTTTCTTTTTTTCTTAAGATATACAGGTATTAAATGAATAATAGATTGAATCCTGGGATTCTTTGCTTTGAGATTTTATCTGATCTATTAGAAATTTGTATATCTTGTTTGGATATATATTGGATATATATATAAGTAATTAAACATGGATTCTATTTATAGATAATGTCTGATCTTGTTTTTGTTATAATGTTAGAACGAATCTTTATTTTGTTTTGTCTTTTTTTATCATATTCATATCGGATCGACAAAAATTTAACAATAAAAAAAAAATGAAAATAAAATTTTCGCGGGCGAATATTTACTCTTTCAATATCTATTTCAGTTGTCGGGTTAACTCATGACCTCTCAGAATCAGAATAAAAAGAAATGAAGTGGTCTCTGGTTTGTTCCGCCATCCTACCCGATAAATCATTAGGATTCATTTTCAATAGAATCCTCTGCATTCACGGGTTCCGTCGTCCCCATCGCTTGCTTCTCGATTAATGCTTAGGTCTGAATTCTCCAATGGAGCCTTAATTTAATATTTAATTTAATAAAAATCAAATAAAATTTGTTAATTTGTTCTTTAGTCAACCTTCTCAGTCTTTATTGACTTAAGGCTCTTGATTTTTTCTTCGATGAACAGATATTCATCTAATTATTGATGAATCCCTATGGATGCTCTATTACATTGCTCTTTATGAGATGCTTCATAGACCTTACATATTGGAATCATATATCATTTCATTGCTATTTCTTTTTCTCTCTTTCTCTCATCCTTCTATTTATCCGCATACTTTTTTATTTTGCTTCACAATTTAGATAGATTACAAATCAGATTGGTTTTTTTCTTTTACTTAATGCAAAAAAAGATTTCAGTTGCTATAATGATATGACCAATATATCATATCTTGACTGATTCTTTGGATCCAGATAATCCGAAGCGATGAGTTGGTTATTAGTGCTATAGTTATTAGCTTATACTGTGGTCCGCCCATTTCTTTTTTTGAATCCTAAGCCTAAAAAACCCAACGAGTCGCACACTAAGCATAGCAATTATATTAAATGATCAATCAAATTTTTATTTAACCTTATAGAATTTAGAACTGCTCATTTTTTTATGTTCAATCAAAAAATGAAAGAATTTGTCATTTTTTGTTCTATCGAAGAATAGAACGTAAAGACAAGTAGAGTCTTATTCTTATTATTCTTCATCTATAAATATCCAAATTTTGATTCCTAATACCCCATAGATAGTTCGAACTCTATAGGAGCAATACTCAATTTTCGCTCCAATGGTTTGTAGAGGAACCCTACCTTCTCGGATCCATTCGACACGCGCGATTTCTTTTCCGTCGATACGCCCTGCAATTTGTATTTGAATTCCTTTTGTATCCGCTTGTTCAGTTAATTCAATAGCCTTTTTCATTGCTTTTCGAAATGAAACTCGATTCTTTAATTGTCCGGCTATAAATTCGGCAAGAATATTAGGGTGCCCATAAGGATTTGCAATTCTTGTAATAGCAATGTTGAGTTTTCGGTTCATACAATTTAGTTCTTTTTGCACATTCATCTGTAGTTCTTCGAGTTTTCGTGGCCTATCTTCAATTAATAATTTAGGAAATCCCATATAGATTATGACCTGAATTAGATCAATTCTTTTTTGAATCTCTATACGTGCAATTCCCTCGACACCGGAAGATATTCTCATATTTTTTTGTACATAATTCTTGATACAGTCTCTTATTTTTTTATCTTCTTGTAGACCCTCGGAATAATTTTTAGGTTGGGCAAACCAAATAGAATGATGACTTTGGGTTGTACCAAGTCTGAAACCAAGTGGATTTATTTTTTGTCCCATAATCCTCCACTACTATATGTATTAGGATATGTCATATTTGTGTTCTTATTTATCCCTTTTATCCCTCTGGGTTTTTTTGAGCACAGCATATATCTGGAAATTGGTTCATATTCAATATCTTTCAATACGATAGTTATATGACAAGTGGGCCTTTTTATCAGATAACTCCGTCCTCTAGCTCGAGGTTTTAGTCTTTTCAGAGT